AATCAGATATTATGGTGCTGGTATAGATAGAAATTCCGTTATGGTCCAATTCTGAGCGGTAATAAATACCGGGACTTTGCAATATTTGATTAATCACAATTCTGTAAATTCCATTTACTATAAAAGTTCCCATGGAATTCATTAAAGGAATGTTTCCAATAAATACCGTTTGTTCTTGCATATCTCTACCCGTTTTCCAAATTAATCCCGCAGGTACATATAATTCAGAAGAATATGTGAGTGATTCATACACAGCATCTCTTTCTTTTATCAAAGGTTCTACCAATTGATATCTTTCCACAAATAATTTAAATTCAATTTCGTGATCTGTATCTTCAATTTTAGGAAATTTATGAAATTCCTCCATCAAGCCCTGACTAATGAACCTACAAAATCCCTCAAATTGTATCTGGCTAAATCCCGGTATTGTGGACATTTCCTCATTTCCATCCCGGAGCATCTTAATCTTAAGTTTCCTGTTTATCGAAAAAATCCCATTATTGGCTTACCCTTCATCGAACCATAAGCGTATGAATCGATTTAGCAATGATGGAATGTATATTCTGTTTACTGAATCACATGAAATTTTAGCCAACTCCACCCAATCCATATTTTTTATGTATTTCATACCTATGAACAGAGACGGAACGAAAGAATAAAGGAAAGGGAATTTTCGACGCAAATTCCAATTTGCTTTGCAGCGTATACAAACGAAAATGGGTTGATAAAACATTCCTGGAATAAAATTATGTCACTTAGAGTAAAGTTATGGAGTCTTGTTTGTTGTATAGAATAGCAAAATTGATCTAATTTCTACCTATTATGATATTACAATCAGATGGATTGGTTATCAAAAAACTAGATTCCGGATTTAATCTGCTCTCTGTGAATGATATAAAGACAAAATAATATAATCAGGAGCAGTATAGAGTTTACTTTTGTTTTAACACTTAATTTAATAAAGTTCACGGATTGTTTTTAGTAGTATAATTCATAGAATATGATTGAAGAAGCAGGTAATAGGAATTTTTTTTAGTAAGTACATGCCAATATAGTTATACAGCTATCCATATATTCCATCTTTTATGGTGGTTCCTTTTGTAGCAACATAGGCCGTGCTATATCCTTTTCTATTCAAATTCAATGAAAAATTAAAGCACGATGACTCTCTATAGAAAAATATGTGAATAAAATACCTGACTCGATATCTGTGTAAAAATTTCTGTTCTAGGGTTTACATATATACATAATTGTTGTTATAATTACAAAAGGATTGATTATTGAAAATAATTGATACTAATCGGTTGTAAACCATTTTTCGTTTCTTATATCATTAAGGAAAATTTGAGATACTAATTTTGAAACCGTTCATTATATTAATTCAAAGTAAATAGTTAACAATTTGACATAATTTTTTTAAGTCAGAAACGATTTATCTTTTATTTTATATTGAAAACAGAGGAGAAGTTTTTAATTGTTATATATTGAGATACGTTCAGTTGAAGAGAATGATTTCAATTGGATACAATAAAAAAAACTTTTTTGGAATCAGCACAACGGGGGATTCAAGATATAAATCAAATAAAAAGAAAGAAACAAATGGTTCAGCAGTCCCTCCTACAAAATTAGGAATATTATAGAATATGTAGGATATTTATATGCATTTTGTATCGTTTTGGCGACATGGCCAAGTGGTAAGGCGGGGGACTGCAAATCCTTTACCCCCAGTTCAAATCTGGGTGTCGCCTGATCAATAAAAGACTCAGGATTTCTTATCCCGCTAATCTAAATATAACTTGACGAATTCTTGTCTAACAGGCAGGAGCAGAGACAGAAAACGAGTATAAGTAGGCCTTATCGATACTTAAAGAATCCATAGGTTTCATAAAAGACTATAAATTCTTTCCTCAAAGAAAAAAGGATTCCGGGTGCAGACAAAACCGGTATCAATAGGTAGGTATAAAGCAAACCCTACTTTTCCGTTTTAAGTTAAGGGTTGGTTTTGGACCATTTATTTGATTTATCAATAGTAAGAGTTGAGATTCAGGATTATGAAAGTAAGAAATCAGAAATTCTGGTATCCAAGGATTCCTAAAGTATTCGAAATTTTAGCTGCTAATGTTCACGACAGGTTATAGGAAATAGGAAAGATTATAAGATTTTCCAAATTACCTTACCCTAGGTACTGTTTACTGACTACTTAGTCTGGAATTAGATTGAATAAGCTGATAAGAAATCCATTTTGTAGTTGTGGAAAGGATTGAAGATACTTTACATCTTCCATTAAGGACATTCCATTGATATTTCCGAAGAGTGTAGATCACATATTTGTACTTAATGCTTTTCGATTCGATTCTACCGGAGTTCCTATACTATAAAATAAATATAGCATACTATAAAATAAATATAGCAACTTCTTACGAGCAGATTTATGGGATTGCTTCATCAATAGCCTTAAGTCAAAATCGGATTTTGACTCTGCACCATGGATTCCACTATGATCGGTAATCAATAATGGAATAATTCCTTCATTTCATAAAAAAGATAGGGGACATAATTTACATGGATATAGTAAGTCTCGCTTGGGCTGCTTTAATGGTAGTCTTTACATTTTCCCTTTCGCTCGTAGTGTGGGGAAGAAGTGGACTTTAAGGGTACTACTAATTGAGTTTGAGTAATCGAATTGTATCAATTGTTTAATTTATTCTTTCGGGAACCGTTTTAAAATAAAACTACAAATTAATTATTCTCATAGTTGTAGTCAAGTCAACAGGATGTGTATGATAGGATTTTTTCCAACGGAGTTCTTACTAAATATTCTGTTTTGTTTGATTTGATAAATTAAATATGTTCTTAATAAAATAAGATTTTTCTTGCGTTGATTGATCTGCATATTGCACATTTAACATTTTAGACTCCTAGAAATTTGATTTATGCTTTATCGATTTCACGTTTAAGCATGACACATCAGTGGGTCCACTATTCCTTTCCCTTTTCCAAATTCGAAGAAGTTACCATAGATCTCTTCGGATCTTTTGTTAATGGTTCAATTAATACAAGAAATTTTTGGGAATTCTAAAAAGAATTCTTTGGTATTGGTAAATATGAATAATAAAGAGAGATTTATACTATATTTAATATAATATTTAATATTCTAATTCTATTTTTATAAATAGAATTAGAATATTAAATTAAAATGAAAAATTATAGTTTCATATTAGTTCTTTCTAACATACTATCTTAGATAGTGTTGATTCCAGTCTGATTATTTCATTTAAGATTTGGAGTTTGAATCCCTTTAATTTCTTCAATCATTGATAAGAACTAATTAATCATTTTGACTTACAGTTTTTACGTAGATAATAAGTAAAAAAGCAGTCGGAACTAGAATAAAGAGTGCAGTAGCAATAAATGCGAGAATATTTACTTCCATAATCTCATTGTTTTTTTTGCTTCGCAATAACTCGGGATCTAATCCCATAGAGATGATAAATTTGACTCCTATAAATTAAATGGGATGAATTATATCCTAATGATATTGAATCGGATCAATATTACGAATAACAATATATGAGCTATCAAATCGATTCATAGTCGAGAATTAAATAGTATAACATAGGAAGATCAGTATAACATAGGAAGATCCTTTATCCATACCAAATCAAAAAACGACGTGCTAAGTTAATTATAAACTAAGTTTTTTTGTGATGGTCCCATTTTGAATACAGAAAAATATGATAAATATGGATCCTACTATAAAAGATATAATATTCCAACAAATTTATTAAAAAAGGCCTTGTTTGGTTTTTATTTTCTCAATTCTTGGATTGGTACTGTACTGACGCGTATACATAAAAAATGCAATGTGCTATTTGAATGAGAATGAAATAGATTATTTTCCATTAACCATTAATAATATATTAATAATTGAGAGGAACTGCATAAAAGAAAATCGTAGCTATATGCTATATGGATACTAAAATAATAGGAGAGTAGGATTGGTTTAATCGCAAAAGTACTTTTTCATTGATCAAGAGCTATTGAAAAAAAAAGTAGTTTCGATTTTGGTTGCTTCATCTTTCCTTTTTTCCCTCAAAAAGGAAAGATGAATTGCTAAATTCATCGGATCCTAGTTCGGGACTGACGGGGCTCGAACCCGCAGCTTCCGCCTTGACAGGGCGGTGCTCTGACCAATTGAACTACAATCCCAGTGAAGTATACAGCATACATATTGGTTTCCTTCAAATATCCTATTCGTTCACCGTGTTGTAACAGAGATACAAATGATATACTGATATCCTACCCACATGAATATAGACTATAGTAAGAGTGACATTGATTACTAATAATCTTGTAGTTATTTTATTGTCACAAGATTGATAATAAATCTTTCAATGAGAAAAAAAGGACTCTTTTTTTACCCCTTTCATGTTTCATGATACTTAAAAACCATGAATCGAGATCGTTAGAAAGATCAGAACTAGTGGGTAAAAAAAGATGGGATAGATAAAAAAAAATGACTATTTATTTCTCCATATCCTCTATTTATGGAGGATAAATTGGTTATATCATACTGATGGAGCGGCGAATTATTGGGCCGAGCTGGATTTGAACCAGCGTAGACATATCGCCAACGAATTTACAGTCCGTCCCCATTAACCGCTCGGGCATCGACCCAGGAAGAATAAATTCTAGGATTACTGATAATTGATAATTTATGAGAAACTTCCTTTCGTAGTACCCTACCCCCAGGGGAAGTCGAATCCCCGCTGCCTCCTTGAAAGAGAGATGTCCTGAACCGCTAGACGATGGGGGCATACGCGCCCGACTGCCATCATACTATGATCATAGTATGAACAGTTTTTTGGAATTGTCAATATAAATAATGTATGTAATAGTATGACTAAGCCCGAAAAAGATTTTCTACTTTTTTTTATTTCATAAAAGTTCTTCTTGATGGTTCATGAATGAACGATACCTTTTATATTTATTTCTTTTTTTTTTTATCTATATTTATCTATTTTTCTATTTCTATTAGTAGAAATTGTTTATATTTAGAATTTATATTATTTAATTTATATATAATTATATAGTGTAATAATTATATAGTGTATAGGACTCCTTCAGCTCAGGAAATGATTAGTCCGAATTGAGATTTCTCAAATCAAAAAACCATTTTACCTTAACCCTAAGCTTCACCTTTATTTAGATAAATCTAATTTATTGTTCCTGAATGAGTTCCTATGAATACATGTATATACGTACATATAATACATACATAGATACAGTAAACTCAATAATGGAAAATCACTGGCTAATTCATGCATTGAATAAAACGAGCCCTTTTAACTCAGTGGTAGAGTAACGCCATGGTAAGGCGTAAGTCATCGGTTCAAATCCGATAAGGGGCTTTTTCCACAAAACTCCAGTCTTAGTATTCATTTTTCAGTTTTCCACGGAGAATCGAAATGTTGTTGGTATTTATTTCTTTGTCAAAAAGAAAAGGATAACCGTTATTATTATATTATAATGAGTTATAATTATATCTGAGTTATCAAGTTAAAGATTTATTCATTATCATAATGAATAATCGGACTTATTAGGAGGTATCTGCCCTATACTGATATAATAGTTCTCCTCAGGTTTTATTATTTATATTTTTTTTTGACATGGATATTCTAGATATCTAATCCCGATTATTAATCGCCAAACCAAAGTATTCTTACTTCTCCATTCTTCCAATCAAATCCTAAAAATTTTAATAAAAAGTAAGTGGACCTGACCCATTGAATCATGACTATATCAGCTATTCTGATATTCAAATTCGATATAGATGAAATTATAGAAACGGACTTTTTCTTATTTCCTTTAATCACACAAAAATTTGTCGATATTTCCGGTTTCTTTTTATCGTTACGTTCCATTTCATAGGAATAAATTACTATTCTTTTATGCCACAAAGAAAAGTTTATTTCGATAATCTATTTTTAAATATCTTTCTTTGACCCCAGAATTCTATATTGTTGTTCCGTCAATGCAATAGAAGACAAATGCGAGAAAAGGGCTTTCATTTGCAGTTTACCATTATTTAATATTTAAATTAGTATCTAATTAATATAAATCAAATTTGTAGGCACGGAAAAAAGAAAACGAAAATGGGTCATTTTTTTATCGATCAGATAAAAGAAAGGTAAAAGAAAAAGATAAATGTTCGAAGTTTACTTTTTTTGTTTGACCCGTTAAAAGATATACTATGAAATTTGAGTCATAAAACAATTCAGGATTCAAGCAGTTTAGTTATTAAGAATAGTAATAGTAAGGACTAATCAAATCGAACTCATGGATTTACCTGGGTCGGTTTGTCGTCCAATAGAAAAAAGAGAATTTTTATCTTCGAAACCCGTTGGAAGGGCTATTGGCCGAGGAATCGTCCATAGATAATCGAACTTTCGTATGCCCTGAAAATTCTATGAGGTGTTCGGAAATGGTTGAAATAGTTGAATAGGAGGATAACTATGACTATAGCCCTTGGTAGATTTACTAAAGAAGAAAATGATTTATTTGATATTATGGATGATTGGTTACGGAGGGACCGTTTCGTTTTTGTAGGTTGGTCCGGCCTATTGCTCTTTCCTTGTGCTTATTTCGCTTTAGGAGGTTGGTTCACGGGTACAACTTTTGTAACTTCGTGGTATACCCATGGATTAGCCAGTTCTTATTTAGAAGGTTGCAATTTCTTAACTGCCGCAGTTTCTACTCCTGCAAATAGTTTAGCGCATTCTTTGTTGCTACTATGGGGCCCTGAAGCACAAGGAGACTTTACTCGTTGGTGTCAATTAGGCGGTTTGTGGACTTTTGTTGCTCTTCATGGCGCTTTCGGGTTAATAGGTTTTATGTTACGTCAATTTGAACTTGCTCGATCTGTTCAATTGCGACCTTATAATGCAATCGCATTTTCCGGTCCAATTGCCGTGTTTGTTTCTGTATTCTTGATTTATCCATTGGGTCAGTCTGGTTGGTTTTTTGCGCCCAGTTTTGGTGTAGCAGCTATATTTCGATTCATACTTTTCTTTCAAGGGTTTCATAATTGGACGTTGAACCCATTTCATATGATGGGAGTTGCTGGAGTACTAGGTGCTGCTCTCCTATGCGCTATTCATGGTGCTACCGTAGAAAATACTTTATTCGAGGATGGTGACGGTGCAAATACATTCCGCGCTTTTAACCCAACTCAAGCGGAAGAGACTTATTCGATGGTCACTGCTAACCGTTTTTGGTCCCAAATCTTTGGGGTTGCTTTTTCCAATAAACGTTGGTTACATTTCTTTATGTTATTTGTACCAGTAACCGGTTTATGGATGAGTGCTCTTGGAGTAGTCGGTCTGGCTCTGAACCTACGTGCCTATGACTTCGTTTCCCAGGAAATCCGTGCAGCGGAGGATCCTGAATTTGAGACTTTCTACACCAAAAATATTCTCTTAAACGAAGGTATTCGTGCTT